AACCCGCAATGAAAAGAGAGGGTATAGTAATGCTATGAATGACCCAGTATCGAATACTGGTAATAATATCAGCAAAAGAACGTTCTCCTGTGCTTCCAGACATGCCGAGCTCCACATATTCTTGTACAGTCAAAGGGGGATCGATTCCGTAAAAGACGAGATCGGTAAATGGAAATTCGCCGAAATAAAATCTTTGTGAGATCGTCAATATTGTACCGAGGGTGTCTTTAGAGTATACCGAATCAGTATAGCTACCCTTCTTCTGACACAGCAATGCAATTTCAATCAGTGCCGAAATGAAGCACTAGATAATTTATTCTTTTCTTTTTTGTTGCTTGTTGACGTGCCGGTCAATAGAAAATTCCCCCAATTCCTATCGTCTAGAACTCGCTCTATTATTGGCGTTAGACTAGAAACTGAAGATCGGGTAAACCAGGAGTCCAGCGAGAGTTGGTTTCTAATAATTCATGAAGGAGATTATCAGATTTCCGCAAGGAAATTCAATTATAGGCGAAATCCATAAATCTCCTTTTATTTTCGTAAGGGGTTTTTATTGATTAGCCCTGCTAAGAAGAGAAGAATAAATAATGTTCGACGAAAAAAATGATAATAATCCAAATTCGTGATGCTTGTTTGTATTAGAATTAGATTATATCTAAAGGAAAGGCTCGTTCTTGACCTAGGCAGAGCTTTATAATATAGAAAGACTGTAGATGTAGAACCTAGAAAGGACAAGATAATAGAAATCGCCAGTTTTAGAATCTAGGTGGACCAAAATAACGATTTGAGTTTTTCGAGAGATCTGCTCGTGCGATACCCTTTATTTTAGGCAAGATATTATATTATGTGACTAAACCTATTACGGAATCTAATGAGTTAAAATTCAAATTATGATGTTTATTCCAAAATAATTCATTCAAAGAGAGTTTCTTTTTTGGAATGAAGTTACATGACACGGTTATTAATTATAATTTTATTATTTCTATTTGTTTACTTATGAGTTGCCCAATTAATCTGTTGATTCGGAATCGCGGGATGGGTGGATGTTACAGATGATGAATCCATTTATTTTTTCTACCTATGTCAATCTATCTTTGTTAGTGCTGTCTATAATGGTAAAAACTTTCAATTGGTATTTTTGTTTATTCTTGTATCTTGTAAAAAGAGAAAAGAAACTTTAGGTAAGTGCCTTATAAACATATGTATAAAAAGAAAATACTTCATTTAGCTCCCCCATGCTTACTATAACTAGTTATTTCGGTTTTCTACTAGCGGCTTTAACTATAACCTCAACTCTATTTATTGGTCTGAGCAAAATACGACTTATTTGAAATGAACAATTAATAAAATAAAAAGAAATCTTTCTTTTGGATTCTATAATTATTTACCATGTCAATTGCGAATTATTAGTCCATTGAGGTTTGAGATTCATGAGCAATTCGGATTTCCATTTAGGGATAAATATTACCTCTCTTTTCCCCTTTCAAACAAATGGAAATGATTGAAGTTTTTCTTTTTGGAATCGTGTTAGGTTTAATTCCTATTACTTTGGCTGGATTATTCGTAACTGCATATTTACAATACAGACGGGGTGATCAGTTGGATCTTTAATTAACATCTCTTTTTTTGACTGACCCTCTGTGGATTAAAGAAAGGAGGAAAGAGGTCAAATTACATTGAACTAATTTCAGTGTAATTTGACCTAACAAGAACGGAATCACGCTCTGTAGGATTTGAACCTACGACATCGGGTTTTGGAGACCCGCGTTCTACCGAACTGAACTAAGAGCGTCTTCCAGATTGTATATGATTCTTTTTGTAATCCCAATATAAATCGATATTATATAGTAATATATAAGGAATAAAAAATGAAAGATTCTGTATGTCCAATTTTATCGATCTTAATGGATCCTGCTCAGAGGAGAAGTAGTCGGTAGGGATGACAGGATTTGAACCCGTGACATTTTGTACCCAAAACAAACGCGCTACCAAGCTGCGCTACATCCCTTTCAATTGGTCTACAGTGTCATTGTAGAGAAATCCCTATCTTGTTTTCCATATCATTATTTCTTCCATTAATAGATATACAATTTATCTTGTTATCTTGCTATTTCTTCTTGTCGATCTCATATCATATATATTCATATATATAATTCTATTAATAAAATAATAAAAGATTTATATATTCTATACATATTTAAGAAAAAAAATCTTATATATCGAATCAGATCGTTATACATTTCCATTTGAATTAGGGATTCCACGTACAAATACAAGCGGTCCTTAACCTTAACTACATATTACATATGCATTTGATCATATATGTATTATCATTATGTCTTACAATAAAGAAAGAAGGAGGATTTTCAATGCGAGATCTAAAAACATATCTCTCTGTGGCGCCGGTACTAAGTGCTCTATGGTTCGGGTCTTTAGCAGGTTTATTGATAGAGATCAATCGTCTATTCCCGGATGCGTTAACGTTCCCCTTTTTTTCATTCTAGTTATTGACGTGAGAAGGATTGAAGAAGATTATAGATACAATCAAATATCTGTGACCAATTACCTCCCCGTTTTCGAATTCGAATAAGGGAAGAAAGAAGAAAAGTGGATTCAATCTCAACGAAACTCTCGGGTTCGGGCTCGAATTAAATTCATAATATAGTGAGAACAAAACCGGAAATGTAGGTCTAGGACAACAGTATCATACAAGATACTTAACTAAAATACTGTATTGTAATTAGAAATCGTTGTATTACTTATTAGTTTATTTACTATTCTATTATATTAGCAACGAAATCCTTCAGAATTGGATTGGGTTTCGAGTTTGCTACTTCTATTTTTTTTCCTTCTTCTTTGCTTCGGATCGAAAAAATAGAAGAATTGAGTGAATCAAAAACCAAAGGAGGTTCATGGCCAAGAGTAAAGATGTCCGAGTAACGGTTATTTTGGAATGTACCAGTTGTGCCCGAAACGTTATTAATAAAGAATCAACGGGTATTTCCAGATATATTACTCAAAAGAATCGACATAATACGCCCAGTCGATTGGAATTGAAAAAATTCTGCCCCTCTTGTTACAAGCATACGATTCATGGGGAGATAAAGAAATAGGTCGAGCCGAGCGTCCGTGTGTCACCCTTCCAAGGAGCAAGAAAAATAACCTATATTCTATATAGAATATAGTTAAATATAAACAAACTATGGATAAACCCAAACGACCTCTTCTTAAATCTAAACGGCCTTTTCATAGGCGTTTGCCCCCGAGCCAATCGGGGGATCGAATTGATTATAGAAACCTGAGTTTAATTAGTCGATTTATTAGTGAACACGGAAAAATATTAAATGAATAGATTGACCCTGAAATAACAACGATTAATTACTATTGCTATAAAACAAGCTCGTATTTTATCTTCGTTACCTTTTCTTAATAATGAGAAACGATTTGAAAAACCGAGTCGACCACTAGAACTGCTGGTTTTAGAACCAAAAAGAGTTTGAGAACCAGAAATAAATAGGCTTAGCTTACTCTTCGACGGAATCAAAATTCTAAATTCCAATCCGAACTCAAACGCGGATTGATGCTTTGTTCAAAAAATCCCGGAATCCAGATTTGGTTGTCGTGCCGTAAGAAAAAAAAGAATCGGGGAAGAAAAAGGAATCTTTTTTTATGGAACGTGTTTCCTTATTTTGACGACTTTATCATATTATTCTATTTTTGCATACTAATTACTTCCCGGAGTTCATTCTCCGGGGAACTCCGTTTAAATTATTTCGGTGGATTCTTTCCAATCCTTTTCTTTTATGTTATGATCTCATTGGAAATCATATAAAGACAATTCTTATTTAAGATAGCTATTTGTGCAAGTATTTTACGATTAAGAAGCAATTGGCTCTTGTACAGATTATGTATTAATCCACTATAACTATAGGATACCTTATTATCACGAATTGCTGCATTTATCCGAGTGATCCACAAACGACGAAAATCTCTTTTTTGTCTATCTCTATCCCGATGAGCCGAAGCCAAAGCTCGTATTTTCTGTTGAGTAATAGTTCGAGTAAGTCTTGAATGAGCTCCCCGAAAGCTTGATGCAAATAAGCGCATTTTTGTTCTACGTCTCCGAGCTATATATCCTCGTTTAATTCTGGTCATTGAATAAATGAAACTTTGATGAATAACTAATCGATTTCCTTTCTTTCAGCTATTCTTTTCCCCTTTCCCGGTCTATTAATAACAAAACGTGTTCTTCCGATGTATAAAATGAAAATTCGAATGGCTTTTGCTACTATAACCTTCCCGACCACAATTTTTCTTTTTCTAGGCATTTTACCTCGAAATAAGAATGTTTTTGATACTGGTACTAGGTATCAAAACAAAACCATAGTAATTAAAGTAGTAAATAGAAATGGATAAAAAATGGTGGTTCCATCGTTTCTATGGTTACTTCTTAAACGGTAAGGCCCTCTCTATACACCGGAGCTCCTTCCTTAATTTAATCAATCTTATTTGGTAACTTGTACAGTTCACATCCCTTGGCTCTACCTATGAATTTCCAATAATAGGTCTTTCACAACGAGATCTATCTATATAGTAACGGTATTTAATTCTGAAGATTAGCTGGGGTAGCTGACCCTGTTAGTCCGTTCTTGCAAGAGTAGGAACGCAACTTTTCTGCTTTTAAAATAGGATTTCCCCCGCTTAATGGATAGCTATTTGCTACCAATGGGGAATTGCTTTTCATCTTAAATTGAGGTGATTGGATTTGCACCAATGGAAACCATAAATTTCATACACAATAGAAGGATAATAGATCTTTTTTCTTTTTAGCTAGTGAATCGAGTTATTCCATTCTATCCTATTCACCGGTACCGATCATTGATACTGAAAAAAAAATGCTTTCCTTTGCCCATGATCTGAACGAGTCACACATACACCCTAATACACGTCCCTCGGCGCTGAGGACATCCCCGAAGAGCTGGGGATTTTGTGACATTTCTGATTGGCTGTCGTGTGTTTCTAATAAGTTGTTTAATAGTTGGCATGCGGAATCATATACATAATGAGTTGGTTTAGATCAATCTTAACCGGATGATTATGAATTATTTCTATTTAATAGAATATTCTATTATCTACTAAACCTGGTAAGAGTAAGAAAGAATATAAATAAAATCTCGATAAAATCGCGGATTTGTGAGAAATCCCCGCGATTTTCATTCAGCTGCTACAAGATCAATAATTCCATGAGCTTGGGCTTCTGTTGCTGACATAAAAACATCCCGTTCCATATCTTCGGATACAACCCATAAGGGTTTGCCTGTTCTTTGTACATAAACCCTTGTGAGGGTTTCGCGCAGTTTCAGCAGTTCCTCCGCTTCCAGGATAAATTCTCCCGTTTGTGCCTCATAAAAAGAACTGGCGGGTTGATGGATCATTACCCTGGTAATATAACATAAAAAAGGTTCCTATACCCCGCCCGCATCGCGCAATAAGGTGAAGAGAGGGGATAGAGAATAACAAGAAAAAGATAGAATTGAACAACCGTACAGGCATTTTTGCGCATTGCATACGGCTCTACAATGGAATTTACTAATTTATTCTTCCGTCGAAGAAAGATAAAATTAAAATATAGGATCTATATCTATCCAGACCCGAATCGGCAAATGCTCCAATTACCACCCTTTCTTTCGGCGGAGTTTTAAAATACTATGATGGTTCCGTTGCTTTACATATTTATTCGTGCGTGATTCAGCAATCCCAAAGTTTTTTTTTTTATCCGATCAAATAAAACGAGGAAAAAAAGATTCTTTTTTTGTACCCTTTACATAACATAAATAGTGTTAAGAGCTTTCCGGCATGACAAAAAAAAAGTTTGTGACGCTGAAATGGACTCCCGATAGATAAGATTAAGATCGGGAATACCTTTATATTTCATACTACTCTTTCGATATATAATCAAATGAAAAATGAAAATGGAATTTAACTTTCTCATATCGAATTCGAAATGCCATGCTATTATTACTTAAAATTCTTATTTCATATGGCGAAGGCATAGTCTTCTTATTTTTTCTCTCAAATAAAAAACTCATTGGCGCCAAGCGTGAGGGAATGCTAAACGTTTGGTAATTTCTCCTCCGACCAGGATAAAGGATCCCATTGAAGCAGCTAACCCCATGCATATTGTATGTAAATCCGGTCCCACAAATTGCATGGTATCATAAATAGCTACTCCGGGTATTACCCATCCGCCAGGAGAGTTTATAAACAAATACAGATCTTTGGTATCATCCTCTATACTGAGATATACCATAAGACCAATAAGTTGATTCGAGATCTCGCTATCAACTTCTTGGCCTAAAAAAAGTAATCTTTCTCGATAAAGTCGGTTGATTAGGATAAAATTTGTATCCCGTAGAAACCGTACATGCACCTTTTGATACATACGGCTCAAAAAATGGCAAAAAAAGAATCAATGTATAGATTCTGGTCCCCTTCTTTTTTTCATAGCGGACTCTTTATAATATACAAATAATTCACTAAACTTATTGAACTAACTTCTCATTGATGTATTATTTCATCGAGATCAAATTACAATCGCGATTTCATTTTCTTGTTTCTGAATGGGCCTCTTCAATTCTTTTAGGTTTATGCTCTACTCCGGGTAAAAGTATGCCCAATTTCAATTTGTGCATATAGGACAACTGAACACAATACCACTTCTTTTTTTTATTATTTCACTAGTAACGTATTCATCATGTTACTCAATTGATTAACACTTTGTTTTTGTTTGAGATCACTCCTATTTAAAAATAAGTTTATAGTAATCTTGGGTTTTTCTAAACGGAGCCTGGATACTTCATTTTATTGGTCCAGCCAAGCCAACCATAAATTTTTCTAATTGATAATATTAATCCAGATCCTCCCCAAAATGGATCTAATTGTATTTCGCGCTCCAAATTTTGGATAATTCAATCCACTTTTCTTGGGCGAAACAGAGGATATCTCGGTCGGGGGAGAGAACGGGGAACTACCGTATGACCCAATATATCTGACAAGTCGCACTATACGTCAACCCAAGATGCATCTTCCTCTCCGGGACTTCGAAAAGGTACTTTTGGAACACCAATAGGCATTGATTAAATAAAAGAAATAAGTACTATATTTTACTTTAATGTGGAAACGTAACAACGGGTTTATTGTCGTCGTCTTCATAATATTAATATTGTATTGGCCTTTATCAAATTTTAATTTTATCCATAAATTGGCTAAGTGAAGATAGGATAAATAAAGTAAAATTATTACGAATAGGTCCTTCGAATGATGAACAAGTAGGGATGCATTCACCCATAAAAAATGGAGTGAACCCTCCATTGCGTATTGATACTTATCGGGTATAGAATAGATCTGCTTCTCTTTGTTCCTACGAACAGAATTGTTCCATTATTACTAATAGAATAGAACAAATATTAACCCTTGCTTTGAGACAATCCACCGAAAGGG